AGGTTCGAGTCCTCTTCAAGGCATAATATTATATTGAGAATGCTTATTGAATTAGCAATTCAATAACAGATCTCGGATCTAATCGATATTGATATACCGAGTATCTGTTGATACGAAGTATTCCGGCGATCCCCATGATCCGAGTCCGAGCTGTTGAAATTGGAATAGGTTCGGCAGCGGATCACGAAATCTTGGTGATCTTCTCTATCTAATGAATGAGGAGTCCGTTTTGAAATAGTCCGCCCTGCACCCCACCCCCCGAGTATATGATTCAACAGGAATCACACAAGGGTAGATTGATAGAAACCTCTGGTAAAATGCCCACCCGTAACCCAGCAGATAAAGTACATTACATAGTCCGTTTTAGGGATTGGCGACTTGCCCATTCAGTGACTTTGGCACTGGACGTTCCAAAAATCGGGTCGGGTGAATTAGAGAATAGACAGACCTCTTTTGGCATTCCAGCCTTCCTTCTCCTTTCAGGGCCTATCCGAAAGAGAATCCAGTACCTCTTCTCTTGGTCGTGAATATCTGAATAGGCCGAACTGGCCCCCGCGGATATCTTTGCTTCGTAACATAACAATTAGAATTAGGCTCAGTCAACTGGAATGTGTATTATCCATATGGGAGATCTTCCAATTGAGAAGATCCATCGACCTGAGACGAAGAGAAAGGTCTATCTATTTTCTTTAATGATTCAGTTAAACCAATGATTCGTTATTGGAGCAGATAGCAACAACCATTTCATCGGACATGCGTATTTTTGATTTTCCGATGGATTTACATGGTTTCATTAATGGAAATTCTTTGATATAGTGAGTAATAGGCTCTGGTTGTTCGCCATTCAAGAATTCTTGTTTAGGCAGTTCATATCATCCATACATAGTGTTTTGATCTAAGATTGAAATTCTTCCATGGAGCTAAGGTCAAAAATATGGAATAAACAAGTGTTTCCACGACTCTACCGCCCGGTCAATTCTGTTCCACTTAATCTCTTTTTCATGGCCACATATCTTTACAGCTAAGGAATGGGAAATCTTTCTCCTGTTACATGAATCAAATGTTTCATTTCATCTGGGAAAAGCCATCTCTTTCTCAACAATGTCTTTGTCATTTGATCCAATAGCCTTCCGTTAGATAGGAACAGATTTGATAAATACTGATAACTCTCGGATGGAGTATTAGAACGGAAAGATATATTAGATAATGAACTATTGGTTCTAAGCCATCTCTGGCTCTGGCGATGAATCAACAATTCTAAATGCTTTTCTTGCGTATTTTTGATGAACCCGCGTTTATATATAGATGTAGGAGGATTTGTTTGGGAAGTAATAAGCCCCTTTGACATCTCTTCATCTGCAAAGAATTCTCGACGTGAAAACACAGAGACAAAGGGCTGATCTTTGAATAGGAAAAAGAATGGATCCGCAGGGTCCCAAATGAATTGGCTTATTCGAAAAAAGCCTTGTTCTTTGGAAGATCTATCTCGTGTCTGGTACTGCATGGTTCCACTCTGCAAGAACTCCGAATCCTTCTCTTGAAGCTCATTCTCTTTATTAAAAATGATCCGTTTGCCCCGAAATGACCTGGCCCAATAGGGAAATCCCGATTCATTGAGCCTTTCGATACAATCAAATAGATTGCCACGAGGGCGCCATATTCTAGGAGCCCAAACTATGTGATTTAATAAATCTTCCTCTATCTGTTGCGGGTCGAGGGCTCCTTCCCCTTCTTCAAACTCCGATTCGTATTTTTCATATAGAAATCTCTGATCAACGATAGAACAAGATCCATTTTGCATCATATCTAACGGATTCCTTGGTTCGGACCGAAGAAGCAATGTAACTCGATTATTATCAAACTGACTGCAATCCTTTTCTTTCCGCGAGGATCCCACCAGAGCGCCTTCTACTTCTAATAGGCCATGAACTAGATCAGAATCATTCTCAACAAATCCAAACGAAGTAATCCCATTTTTTTCATCGGGTCCGGATGGAGACCAAAGATCTTGAGCGACCGATCCGGCAGAACAACTCAAAAGATAAAGAAGTATCGTTAATTTCTTCATGCTCGTTCCAAGTTCGAAGTACCATTTGTACAAATAAGAATCCCTTTCCTTACATGATTTCTTCTTCATATAGATAGATATAGGATCTATGGGGCAATTACTTAGAAGTACATTTTGTGCAACAGCCCTTCCTATCTGATAGAAAAGGATCCCATGATCCTGAACCGATCTGACCTGGGATCGCAAATCCCAAGTTTGTCTATGAAGAGCTGATCTAATTGTATTAGTTTCTATAATTGATTTCTTCTGTCTAATACTAATTGATAGGGCCTCGTTGATAAGTGCTACAAGATCTCGTGCATTGGAACCCACGGTTATGGACCCGAATCCGTTAGTATGGAACATTTTCTTTTCCAAGTGAAATCCCCTAGTATATGAAAGAATGAAAAAGTGCTTTCGTTGTTGTGGAATAAGAAGCCTTCGTATCTTAATGCATGTATTTGATTTATTCGGAGCTATTAGAGCGGGATCCACCTTTTGGGGAATATGAGTCGAAGCAATAACAAGAATATTTCTAGTGGAACATCTTTCACAATCCCTGGAGAGATAGTTCACTAATAGACCGAGGGATAAGTAATTCGACTCATTCACATACAGATCATGAATGTTTGGAATCCATATTATGCAAGGAGACATTGCTTTTGCTAATTCGAATTGAGGGGTGATATCAAATCGGTCTATTTTCGACGTCATATACATAGTTAGCACATTCGTCATAGTTAGCAGCTCCGTCTCAAGGTCATTATCAATATTGTCACTATCATCAATATCGATATCGTCACTATCATCAATATCAATATCGTCACTATCATCAATATCATCAATAAGATAACCTTTAGACTTGTCATCCAGGAACTTGTTCGGAAATACCGTAATGAAAGGAACATAAGAGTTTGTCGCTAGGTTTTTGACCAAATATGATCGTCCAGTTCCTATAGAACCTATCACTAAAATACCCCTAGAAGGAGATAGGGCTAAGCGGAGCGAAAAGGGTTTTCCATGAGATGGGAAATGAAAACTATTAGCCCCACACGAGGTTTGTGAATAAGTGATTGTCTGATAATGAGCAAGGAATATCCGTCTTTCCGCTAAACAGGATCTATTGAACTCATAATTCATTAGATACTTTTTATGAATGTCAACTAAGTATCCTAAGTAAATTGATCCCGGTTGTTCAATCATTTGATAACCAGAGTCATTCTTTGATAAATGATCACTATGAGTCAGACTCAATAGAATTTGATCAATTCTTTTTTCTGTTGTTAAGGTGGAGAACTGAACCAAGAATTCTCTTTCTTCATCATCAATCGAATCACTGTTCGCGACCCAGGATTCTATTTTATCATCAATCCAATCACCGTTCACGTTTTTTCTTTTTCTTATCAATGCATAGATCTCTTTACTTGTACGACTTAGATGTCTCGTATTTCTCGAAAAAGTGATTCGATTGATGGGATTTGGTATGATACTTATGAGATCGATGAGATTGATATTCAAATATTTCTTCTTAGAACGTATGGATTTGACCCCATAAGCGGGACCACCACCCAATAGCATGTTGCCGCCAGAAGCAGAACCCCGTATTTCTTCCGGAGAATCTCCTAATTGTTCCAGAGCAACTAGAAAGAGATTCTTTAACCAGAAGGAATTCCGTTCCGATGTAGGATACCTATCCAGAAGTTTTCGCAACTCAATCATGTATGATGGAATCATCAAAGATTTGATCTTTTCTAACTCTGTCTGTAACTCACTAGAGGCTCGGGAAACAAAGAGAAGATGTATACGAACAAGATATCCAGCAACAAGAAGAAAGAAAAGGATTGAATAGAGGAACTCCCGAGCATTTGTTGATCTCAGATGTGTCCATATCAATGGAACGGGTGACTCATTATTTCGATGAATCGTTTCTTCGGACAGAAGAAGATTCTGTAAACACTTACTCGAAATCTCACTTATCAGAGACCGTTGTGGAAGAATCGCCCACAATTTTTTCTGAGGAATTGGCCATGATATATCTGATCCATGCATAATATCATGAAAAATGGATACAAATTTTTGACTGCCGATACTTAGTATCGGCAATGAGTCTGAAAAAGCATCTAAAAGGGTTAAATTTAGATATTTGCACCCTGTCGAAGTAAGGAACCATGGCATATATGTTTGGAACAGATTCCATTTTGAGAGATTTGAAAGAGCACTATCTCGTTGAAAGGTTCTATACATCTGCTGTTTCTCAACGCATTTCTTTAGACAAAGACTCCGTTTTTTCCTCTTTCCGGATGGTAAATATTTCTCAGAACATGGAGTGTGAATCAAACCCATGTTTGAATTGAAACTGAGATACTGATGCGAGTTCTTCCCTTCTGAATCAGATAGATTCATATCTGAAAAAGGCTGACAAGAAGTTCTTTCAAAATTGACTATTTGTTCCTCTGTTAGAGGTGTTGCAGAAATGTCTGCGATCGAGTAAATAGCTCTACGAACGAATGGATCGGGTCGAATTGGAAAATGGAAAGATTTGTACAAGTTATACGTTTCGTCACCACTTTTTGGAAAATCGTTAGATATGAATATGTCAGATACCTGTGAATCGATTGGTAAAATAGCCTCTCTCTCCAAAAAAATATGTTTTTTTTTACCTTTGTCGACGCACAAAGAAAATATTTTGTTGCGAATGCACAAGATATTGAGGAATTGTCCATACGTAAGATCATAATTATTGATACGGGTCTTTTCCACATAAAAAGGGAATCCTTTGTTACAATAGAACCAGAAGTGATGTGGATTATTCAAGAATCGAAGTCGATTTGCTTTATAAAAAGAAGATATCAATGAACTTCTATGAAATGGTTTCACGGGATTCAGCCAATTGTCTCGATCGTGGGATATCATTGAGAAATAGGAATCCGTGTTATCAAAGGATTTTCTGCGA